TTAAAAATAAGCTAAATTAAGCTTTTAGGTTCATACCCTAAATATAAAGGAAATCCCTTTTTTTTAAAAATAAAGTGCCTGATTAAAGGATTATTCTGATAGAATAAATTATATAGATTATCATCTATCTTTATTATATTTTATAGAATCAAACTATAACTAGTAACATCAAAAATTACTGTGCATCTTACACTAAAATATAAAATAAAGTATTGTTAATACTTTTTTAAGAATTTTAATTTTCTTTATTTTAAATTTATTTTAATTCAAATAAAATATTTTTTTTATTTATTTTATTTTTTAGTACTATAATTTCTATTTCATCAAATTCTTGATTTGGATGTTGAATTGGATTAGAAATTAACTTATTAAGATTTATTCCCCTAATTTCTAATTTATCCAATCTTTTATCTTCAGAAGCTTCATTAAAATATTTTCTTATTCAATCCATTGCATCTATTAATTTTTTATTTTCAATTTTATTAAAAATAATTTTTATAAAAAGTTTTGAAACAAATAATTTAATTTCCATAATAATTAATTCTACCATATTAATAAAAATAGGATCAGCTCCTTTTCATTTTTGATACCCTAATATTATTGAAGGTTTATCTTGATTTAATAATTTTATTTTAATAACTTGACAAAAAATTACCCCCATAATTTTATTGTCATATTTTATAAATAAAAATTTTTTAATAGTAATAATAATAATTAATATTATCGTTAGAGCATTTAGCGGATTAAATCAAACATCTTTACGAAAATTAATGGCTTTTTCATCAATTAATAATTTAAGATGAATAATAATATCAATAATAATTAGAGAAAATTTATGATTACTCTATTTTCTTATATATTCATTTTTAATTAGAATTATATGTTTTATATTTTATAATTTAAATATATTTTTTATTAATCAATTATTTATTAATAATATAAATTATATTATTAAAATTAATTTAATAATTAATTTCCTATCATTAGGGGGATTACCCCCATTTATTGGATTTTTTCCTAAATGAATTATTATTAATTTTTTAATTTTAAATAACTTATATATTTTATCTTTTATTTTTATTTTAATAAGATTAATTATTTTATTTTTTTATATTCGAATTTTATATTCTTCTTTTATGTTTAATTATATAAAATTAAAATGATTTAAAATTAATATAAAAAACAATTTATTAATAATTATTAATTTTACCTCTATAATTTCTATTACAGGAATAATTTTAAGAACTTTTTTTTTTATTTAATTTTTAAGGTTTTAAGTTAAATAAACTAATAATCTTCAAAATTGTAAATAAAGAAAATCTCTTTAAGCCTTAGTATTTAAATACCCCTTAAAATTTGCAATTTTATATCATAATCTTGAATATAAGACTTAATAAAAGAGAAATTTCTCGTTAATAAATTTACAATTTATCGCTTAATGCTCAGCCATTTTATTAGCGAAAATGACTTTATTCAACAAATCATAAAGATATTGGAACATTATATTTTATTTTCGGAATTTGAGCTGGAATAGTAGGAACTTCTTTAAGTTTATTAATTCGTGCTGAATTAGGTAACCCAGGATCTTTAATTGGAGATGATCAAATTTATAATACTATTGTTACTGCTCATGCTTTTATTATAATTTTTTTTATGGTTATACCTATTATAATTGGAGGATTTGGAAATTGATTAGTACCATTAATACTAGGAGCTCCTGATATAGCTTTCCCCCGTATAAATAATATAAGATTTTGAATACTACCCCCATCACTAACACTTTTAATTTCAAGAAGAATTGTAGAAAATGGAGCAGGAACTGGATGAACAGTATATCCTCCTTTATCTTCAAATATTGCCCATGGAGGAAGTTCTGTAGATTTAGCTATTTTCTCATTACATTTAGCTGGGATTTCTTCTATTTTAGGGGCAATCAATTTTATTACAACTATTATTAATATACGATTAAATAATATATCATTTGACCAAATACCTTTATTTGTATGAGCAGTAGGTATTACCGCTTTTCTTCTTCTTCTTTCACTCCCAGTATTAGCAGGAGCTATTACCATATTATTAACAGATCGAAATTTAAATACATCATTTTTCGACCCTGCAGGAGGAGGAGATCCAATTTTATATCAACATTTATTTTGATTTTTTGGACATCCTGAAGTTTACATTTTAATTCTACCTGGATTTGGAATAATTTCACATATTATTTCTCAAGAAAGAGGAAAAAAAGAAACTTTTGGATGTTTAGGTATAATCTATGCAATAATAGCAATTGGATTATTAGGATTTATTGTTTGAGCTCACCATATATTTACAGTAGGTATAGATATTGACACACGAGCATATTTTACTTCTGCTACAATAATTATTGCTGTACCAACAGGAATTAAAATTTTTAGTTGATTAGCAACTTTACATGGAACTCAAATTAATTATAGACCTTCTATTTTATGAAGATTAGGATTTGTATTCTTATTTACTGTAGGAGGATTAACAGGAGTTGTTTTAGCTAATTCTTCAATTGATATTACTTTACATGATACTTATTATGTTGTAGCTCATTTTCATTATGTTTTATCTATAGGAGCAGTATTTGCTATTATAGCAGGATTTGTACATTGATATCCTTTATTTACAGGTTTATCACTAAATCCCTATCTTCTTAAAATCCAATTTTTAATTATATTTATTGGAGTAAATTTAACTTTCTTCCCCCAACATTTTTTAGGATTAGCTGGAATACCCCGACGATATTCAGATTATCCAGATTCTTATATTTCTTGAAATATTATTTCATCATTAGGATCATATATTTCATTAATAGCAGTAATATTAATTTTAATTATTATTTGAGAATCTATAATTAATCAACGAATCTCTTTATTTAGTTTAAATATATCCTCATCGATTGAATGATATCAAAATCTTCCACCAGCCGAACATTCATATCATGAACTCCCAATTATAAGTAATTTCTAATATGGCAGATTATATGTAATGGATTTAAACCCCATAAATAAAGGATTATCCTTTTTTTAGAAATGGCAACATGATCTAATTTTAATTTACAAAATGGAGCTTCTCCTTTAATAGAACAAATCATTTTTTTTCATGATCATACATTAATTATTTTAATTATAATTACTATTTTAGTAGGATACCTAATAATAAACTTATTATTTAATAAATATATTAATCGATTCCTATTAGAAAATCAAATAATTGAATTAATTTGAACAATTTTACCGGCTATTACTTTAATTTTTATTGCTTTACCATCTTTACGATTACTATATCTTTTAGATGAACTTAATAACCCTTTAATTACTTTAAAATCAATTGGACATCAATGATATTGAAGATATGAATACTCAGATTTTAATAATATTGAATTTGATTCATACATAATTCCTTCAAATGAATTATTATCGAATAGTTTCCGTTTATTAGATGTTGATAATCGTATTATTTTACCTATAAATAATCAAATTCGAATTATAGTTACAGCTACTGATGTAATTCATTCTTGAACTATTCCTTCATTAGGAGTAAAAGTAGATGCTAACCCAGGACGTTTAAATCAAACAAATTTTTTTATTAATCGTCCAGGTATTTTTTTTGGGCAATGTTCAGAAATTTGTGGAGCAAACCATAGATTTATACCAATTGTAATTGAAAGTATTTCAATTAAAAATTTTATTAATTGAATTAATAATTATTCTTCATTAGATGACTGAAAGCAAGTACTGGTCTCTTAAACCATTTTATAGTAAATTAGCAATTACTTCTAATGAATTTATATATATATATATATATAAAGAATTAGTTAAACTTTATAACATAAATATGTCAAATTTAAATTATTATATTAAATAATATTCTTTTATCCCTCAAATAATACCAATTAACTGATTAATTTCTTTTTTTTTTTTTATTTGCATTTTTTTAATATTTATTATTATAAATTATTATATTATTAATATAAATATTGCTAATTCAAATAATATTATTAATAAAAAATATAAAATAAACAATTTCAATTGAAAATGATAAGTAACTTATTCTCAATTTTTGACCCATCAACAAATTTATTTAACTTATCTATTAATTGAATTAGAACTTTATTAGGACTATTATTTATTCCTTATTCATTTTGAATATTTCCTAACCGTCATTTTTTCATATGAAATTTTATTATTAGTAAACTTCATAATGAATTTAAAACATTATTAAAAAATAATTACTTTAATGGATCAACTTTTATTTTTATTTCATTATTTTCATTTATTTTATTTAATAATTTTTTAGGATTATTTCCTTATATTTTTACTAGAACTAGTCACTTAACACTATCATTATCTATTTCATTACCTTTATGATTAAGCTTCATATTATACGGATGAATTAATAATTCTCAACATATATTTAGTCATATAATTCCCCAAGGTACCCCTAATATTCTAATGCCATTTATAGTTTTAATTGAAACTATTAGAAATATTATTCGTCCAAGTACCTTAGCTGTTCGTCTTACTGCTAATATAATCGCAGGACATTTATTGATAACTTTATTAAGAAGCACAGGTAATAATTTACCATATTATTTAATTATCTTTTTAGTTTTAATTCAAATTCTTTTATTAATTTTAGAATCTGCAGTTGCGGTTATTCAATCTTATGTAATTGCTATTTTAAGAACTCTTTATTCTAGTGAAGTTAATTAATAATGAAAAATAATTTTAATTATCATCCATTTCATTTAGTAGATTTTAGTCCTTGACCTTTAACTGGAGCTATTGGAACTATAACTTTAGTTACAGGTATAATTAAATGATTTCATGAATTTAATATAAGTTTATTAATTTTAGGTTATATTATTATTATTTTAACTATATTCCAATGATGACGAGATGTTTGTCGAGAAGGAACTTTCCAAGGTAAACATACTATTTTAGTAACAAAAGGACTTCGATGAGGAATAATCTTATTTATTATCTCAGAAGTATTCTTTTTTTTATCTTTTTTTTGAGCTTTTTTTCATAGAAGTTTATCCCCCAATATTGAAATCGGAGCTTTATGACCTCCTTTAAGAATCACTCCATTTAACCCTTTCCAAATTCCATTATTAAATACAATTATTTTAATTAGATCTGGAATTACTGTAACTTGAGCTCACCATGCTTTAATAGAGAATAATTACTCTCAAACTAGTCAAAGATTATTTATTACTATTATATTAGGAATCTATTTTACTATTTTACAAGCTTATGAATACTTAGAAGCACCTTTTACTATCGCAGATAGAATTTATGGATCAACTTTTTTTATAGCAACTGGATTTCATGGAATTCATGTGATAATTGGAACTATATTTCTTTTAATTTGTTTAATTCGACATTTAAATACCCATTTTTCTAGAAATCACCACTTTGGATTTGAAGCAGCAGCTTGATATTGACACTTTGTAGATGTAGTTTGATTATTTCTTTATATCTCAATTTATTGGTGAGGAAATTAATTATTTATATAATATATTTAGTATATTTGACTTCCAATCAAAAAGTTTAATTTTATTTAATATAAATAATTATTTTATTATTATTAATTTCAATTATTATCATAATTATCTCTAATATTATAATATTTATTTCTATTATTTTATCTAAAAAATCTTTTACTGACCGAGAAAAATGCTCCCCATTCGAATGTGGATTTGACCCTAAATCTTCAGCACGAATTCCTTTTTCTTTACACTTTTTTTTAATTACTGTAATTTTTTTAATTTTTGATGTAGAAATTGCTTTAATTTTTCCTTTAATTACTTTATTTAAAATAGTAAATTTTATTATTTGAGCAAAAATTAGTTTTTTTTTTTTATTTATTTTATTAGTAGGTTTATATCATGAATGAAATCAAAGTATATTAAATTGAATTAATTAAATTAATCATAAATTTTCATAATTTTTTAAGGATTATAGTTTTAAAATAAAACATTTGATTTGCAATCAAAAAATATTGAAATATCAATTTATCTTAGTAAAATTTAAATAAGAAGCAAATATTATTGCATTTAATTTCGACTTAAAAAATAGAGTTTATTACTCCTTATTTATTAATTGAAACCAAAAAGAGGTATATCACTGTTAATGATAAAATTGAATAAAAATTCCAATTAAATTTATATTACTGAAATATAAAGTTTAAAATTAAGCTGCTAACTTAATTTTTAGTGGTTTAATTCCATTAATATTTCTATTTATATAGTTTAAATAAAACATTACATTTTCACTGTAAAAATAAAATAAAATATTTTTTTAAATAAAAATTTATTTAAAAATTAATTAATTTCCTTAATATCTTCAATATTATGCTCTATTATATAAGCTATTTAAATTAAAATTAAACCATCACTATAAAAAATATTAAAAAAAATACTATCCATAAAACAAATCTATATAAATAAATTTTAAAATTATTTATTTGAAAAAAATTAAATAAAATAGAATAATTTTTTATAATATAAAAAATACCTTGACCTCTGTATATTTCTCTTCAACCTAAATCAATATTTTTTAATATTTTTTGTCTATAATTTAAAATATAATAATTTAAACCATAAGTTGATAAGTTAGGTAAAAACCATATCATACATAAAAATCTTCTTAATTCATAAGTATAAAAAAACTTATTCATTGAATAAATATTTATATTTCTAACTAAATAACCTATTATACCCCCTAATAATCTAACATAAATAACTATCATTTTTAAATTAAAAGGTAAATAAATCATATAAGGATAAGAAAAAATTATTCATCTTAATAATCTTCCACTAATAATTCTTATAAATAATAATATAAATATTCTTTTTAATATAGTATAATCTTCATCATATAAATTATAAATAGATAATAGATTTAAATCATTAATTATCAAATATATTAATAAACGAAAAGTATAAAACATAGTTAAACCTGTAGAAATATAATATAAAAAAAAAATTAACAAATTAAAATTTCTAAATCTTACTATTTCTAATAATAAATCTTTAGAATAAAACCCAGCTAAAAATGGAATACCACATAATGCTATATTAGAAATATTTAAACATAAAGAAGTTAAAGGAATATATAAACTTACACCCCCTATAAAACGAATATCTTGAATATCATTTATTATATGAATAATAACTCCAGCGCATATAAATAATAAAGCTTTAAATATCGCATGAGTTAATAAATGAAAAAAAGCTAAATCAGGTAAACCTATTCTTAAAATTCTTATTATTAAACCTAATTGACTTAATGTAGATAAGGCAATAATTTTTTTTAAATCAAACTCATAATTAGCAGAAATTCCAGCTATAAATATAGTTAATCCTGAAATTAATAATAAAACTTTAATAAAAAATATATCAACTAATATTATATTAAATCGAATTAGTAAATATACTCCTGCAGTTACTAAAGTAGATGAGTGAACTAACGCGGAAACAGGAGTAGGAGCTGCCATAGCAGCTGGTAATCAAGATCTAAAAGGAATCTGAGCTCTTTTAGTTATAGCCGCTAAAATAATTATATATCTAATAATCTCTATAACTAAATCATTACTTATAAAATTTAAATAAAAAATATAATTTCAACTACCAAAATTTAATATTCAAGAAATTACTATTAAAATAAAAACATCTCCAACTCGATTAGATAAAGCAGTTAATATACCAGCATTATAAGATTTTAAATTTTGATAATAAATAACTAAACAATAAGATACTAAACCTAAACCATCTCAACCTAATAAAATTCTAATAATATTAGGACTAATAATCAATAAAATTATTGAAAATACAAATAATAATACCAAAATAATAAATCGATTTAAATTTAATTCTGATCTTATATAACTTTTTCTATAATAAATTACCACTGAAGAAATTAAACAAACAAATCTTATAAATAATAAAGATATTCAATCTATTAAAATAGATATAACAATTATAGTTGAATTAAAAGAAATAATTTCTCACTCTATAAAAATTACTATATTATTTATAATGAAATAAATTAAAAAAATAAAATTTATTATTCTAAATATAATCAAAAAAAAAAAAGAAATAAAACAAATAGAATATTTTTGATAATTTATAATTTAAAATGATTATTTTTCATATTTTTGATACCACAAATCAATATTTTAATTAAATTATTTAAATAAAATCAAATTATTCTATAATCAACTTTTATAATTATAAAATTTAAAGGTAATCAATGCAAGATTAAAATTAAATATTCACGAGAGACTCCTATATAATATCTATAAATTCCCACATAATACTTACCATGTTGAGTAAAAGAATATAAATATAATCTATAACCGGCTCTAAAAAAAGAAATTAACATTAATATAATTATAGAAACTCAAGATCACCCAACTAATCTATTAATTAATCTAATTTCTCCTATTAAATTTAAAGAAGGAGGAGCTGCTATATTAGAAGATATTAATAAAAATCACCATAATCTTATTGAAGGTATAAATCTTATTATACCTTTATTAATATATAAACTTCGTCTATGTAATCGTTCATAATTAATATTAGCCAAACAAAACATACCAGAAGAACATAAACCATGACCAATTATTAAAATATAAGAACCTATAAATCCCCAATAATTTATTGTTATAATCCCTCTAATGACAATTCTTATATGTGCAACAGAAGAATAAGCAATTAAAGATTTAATATCAATTTGTGAAAAACACTTTAATCTAATATAAAATCCCCCTATTAATCTAATAGTAACTCAAATAATATTTAATTTTAAACCAATAGTTTGTATAAAAATTATAATACGCAATAATCCATAACCACCTAGTTTTAATATAATTCCAGCTAAAATTATAGAACCAGATACAGGAGCCTCAACATGAGCCTTAGGTAATCATAAATGAACAAAATATATTGGCATTTTTACTAAAAATGCTATAATTATTCTAAAATATAATAAATATAAATTTATATTCAAAAATTTTAAAAAATAAATTATTATAAAATTTTCTTCCTTAAAAATGTAAAAAATACCTAATAATAAAGGTAAAGAAACAAATAAAGTATAAAATAATAGATATATACCAGCTTGAATTCGTTCAGGTTGATACCCTCACCCAATAATTAATATTAATGTAGGAATTAATCTACCTTCAAAAAATAAATAAAATATAAATAAATTTATTACTCTAAATGTTATATATAGTATAATCAATAAAAAAATTACATTAAATATAAAAAAATTAATATAAAATTTTATTTTAAATAAATTTTCTCTAGATATAATTATTAATATTCTAATTCAAATTCTTAATAAAATTAAACCAAAAGAAATTATATCACAAGAATATATATATCTCAAATTACAAAATCTATTAATAATAATAGTCATATTTATAAATATAAATATTATTAATATTAATAATATTTGAACCATTCAAAATATTTTTTTTTTAAAACATAAAGGAATTATAAAAATTATTATAAATAGAAATTTTATCATTATAATAAATTAAAACTTTGAAAATAATCATTACCATGAGTACGAATTATAGAAATTAAGATAGACAACCCTAGAGCACCCTCACAAACAGAAAAAACTAAAAAAACTATCAATATATATATATCATAATCAACTATAATAAAATAAATTAATATTAAAAAAAAAATTCTCAAAACAATAAATTCCAATCTTAATAAAACAACTAATAAATGTTTATGTTTAGAAACAAAAATTATATTACCTAAAATAAATATAACAAAAGAAACAATTATTATATTTATTATTATCATTAGTTTTTATAGTTTAAAATTAAAACATTGGTCTTGTAAATCAAAATTAAGATTAATTCTTTAAAAACTTCAAAGAAAAAGAAATTCTTTATCTATAATCTCCAAAATTATTATTTTTATAAACTATTCTTTGATATTATTAAAATATTTCTCTCAATATCTTTAATTATAATTTCTTTTATTATATTTTTTTTAAACCATCCATTATCTATAGGACTTATATTATTAATACAAACATTATTATTATGTTTATTATCTGGAATAATAATTAAAACTTACTGATTTTCATATATTTTATTTTTAACATTTTTAGGAGGATTATTAGTTTTATTTATTTATGTCTCAAGTATTGCATCAAATGAAATTTTTCATTTTTCATTTAATATAAAAATTAATTTAATCATAATTTTTTTCTTTATTATTTATATACAAATAATTTTTTTTAATAACTTAAAATGAATAAATTTAACTAATAATTTAGAAATAGAAAACTTTTTTAATATTTTATTTATTAATAATGAAAATAAAATTAATTTAAATAAATTATATAATAATCAAACATTTTTAATAATAACTTTAATAATTATTTATTTATTTATTACTTTAATTGCAGTAGTAAAAATCACTAATATTTTTTATGGACCTTTACGAATATCATTTTAAATTAAAATACAAATGATAAATCAATTTAAACCTATTCGAAAAAATCATCCTATCTTAAAAATCATTAATGGATCATTAATTGATTTGCCAACACCTTCCAACATTAGAGCTTGATGAAATTTTGGTTCTTTATTAGCTTTATGTTTAATTATTCAAATTATTACTGGATTATTTTTAACAATATATTATACAGCTAATATTGAATTAGCTTTTTATAGAGTAAATTACATCTGTCGAAATGTTAATTATGGTTGATTAATTCGTACTATACATGCTAATGGAGCTTCTTTTTTTTTTATTTGTATTTATTTACATATTGGACGAGGAATTTATTATGAATCTTTTAATTTAAAATATACATGAATAGTAGGAGTTATCATTTTATTCCTATTAATAGCAACAGCATTTATAGGATATGTATTACCATGAGGACAAATATCATTTTGAGGAGCTACAGTTATTACTAATTTACTTTCCGCTATCCCATACTTAGGAAGAATATTAGTAAACTGAATTTGAGGAGGATTTGCCGTAGATAACGCAACTTTAACTCGATTCTATACTTTTCACTTTTTATTACCATTCATTATTTTAATAACTACAATAATTCATTTATTATTTTTACATCAAACTGGATCAAATAATCCTCTAGGATTAAATAGAAACTTAGATAAAATTCCTTTCCATCCTTTTTTCACTTTTAAAGACTTAATCGGATTTATTATTCTATTATTTTTATTAGTTATTTTAACTTTAACTAATCCATACTTATTAGGAGACCCAGATAATTTTATTCCAGCAAATCCCTTAGTAACACCAGTTCACATTCAACCTGAATGATATTTTTTATTTGCTTACGCAATCTTACGATCAATTCCAAATAAATTAGGAGGAGTTATTGCTCTAGTAATATCAATCTTAATTTTAATTATTCTACCATTAACATTTAATAAAAAAATACAGGGAATTCAATTTTACCCTTTAAATAAAATTATATTCTGATCATTATTAATTATTATTATTTTATTAACTTGAATTGGAGCACGACCAGTTGAAGATCCATACATTATTACAGGACAACTACTTACAATTATCTATTTCTCATATTTCATCTTTAATCCATTAATTAGTATTTATTGAGATAAATTAATTTTCTAATAATTAATGAGCTTGTTAAGCATTTGTTTTGAAAACTTAAGAAAGAATTACTTATTCTATTAATTTATACTAAAAAAATTATCTATATTAAAAAAATTTTTAACCCAATATAAAATAATAAAAAATTTAAAGAAATAGGTAAATATCTTTTTCAAGATAAATATATTAATTTATCATAACGATATCGAGGTAAAGTCCCCCGTACTCAAATAAAAATAAAAGAAATATAAACTAACTTTAAGTAAAAAATTAAATTTAAATAATACCCCCCTAAATATACTAAACTGAATAATAAACTTATAAATAAAATTCTAGAATATTCAGCTAAAAAAATTAAAGCAAATCCTCCTCTTCTATACTCAATATTAAACCCAGAAACTAGCTCTCTCTCCCCTTCAGCAAAATCAAAAGGTGTTCGATTAGTTTCAGCTATTCTTGAAGACAACCAACATAAAGATAAAGGAAATATTAAAAAAATAAATCAAACTAAATTTTGATAAATTAAAAAATTTAAAAAATTAAAATCTATAATTATAATAACTCTAGATAAAAAAATTAAAGCTAAACTAACTTCATAAGAAATTGTTTGAGCAACTGCACGAAGCCCACCCAATAAAGCATAATTAGAATTAGAAGATCAACCCGATACTATAACAGTATAAACACCTAATCTTGTACAACAAAGAAAAAATAAAATACCTAAATTAAATGTAATTATATTAAAATAATAAGGAATTAATATTCAAATTATCAAAGATAAGATAAATCTAATTACAGGTGAAAAATAATAAACTAAATAATTAGAAAATATAGGGTAAGTTTGTTCCTTTGTAAATAATTTAATAGCATCAGAAAAAGGTTGTAAAATTCCTATGTAACCAACTTTATTAGGACCTTTACGAATTTGAATATATCCTAATACTTTACGCTCTAAGAGAGTTAAAAAAGCTACCCCAACTAATACCCCCACAATCAAAATTAATATTCCTAAATTAATTAAAATAATATCATTTAATATCATATACTATTTATATAATTTAATTATACATTTATGACTTCTAAAACCATTACATTTTTTCTGCCAAAATAGTAAAAAAAAATTAATAAAATTCTTAATAATGATAAATTTAATTTAAATATTTGATCCTTTCGTACTAAAATATTTCAATTTTTAAAAGATAGAAACCAACCTGGCTTACACCGGTTTGAACTCAGATCATGTAAGATTTTAATGATCGAACAGATCAAAAACTTTAAACTTTTGCATTTAAATTTTATCTTAATCCAACATCGAGGTCGCAAACTCTTTTTCTTATAAGAACTAAAAAAAAGAATTACGCTGTTATCCCTAAGGTAATTTTTTCTTATAATCAATATTAATGGATCATTAATTCACTTATTTATGTTAATTATAATAAAAAGTTTTTTTTATTTTTCTATCACCCCAACAAAATAAATATTATAATTAAAATTTATTATATTATTATATATAATCTCATTTATAATATATATTAAACTCTATAGGGTCTTCTCGTCTTTTTAAATCATTTTAACTTTTTAAATAAAAAATTAAATTCTACAATATAATTAAGAGACAGTTTATATTTCATTCAATCTTTCATACAAGTCACCAATTAAGAGACTAATGATTATGCTACCTTTGTACAGTCAATATACTGCAGCCCTTTAATATATTTATATCAGTGGGCAGATTAGACTTTAAATTATTTTCAAAAAGACATGTTTTTGATAAACAAGTGAATATATATATTTGCCGAATTCCTTTTAAATAATTTTTAATAAATTTTTACATTTTTAATTATTATTATTTACTAATTTTATCATTATATTTAATTTATTATCATTAAAAATTATTTTTTTATAAAAAATTAAATTATAAATTTAAATTTTATTTTTATTAAAATTATTTACAATAAAATAAAATTTATTAACAATATAAATTATAAAATTTTTAATATTTTAAAATTTAATTTAATTATAAAAATTTAATTTAAAGCTTATCCCTTAAAATATTAAATTCATATAACAATTAATTAATTAATTAATTAATTGTTATATGAATTTTAAATTAAATTTTTTTCTAAAAAAACTAGATATATTTAAAAACGATTAACATTTCATTTCCAATTAATTATTTAAAATATTTTTACAACAATAACTTTTATAATTAATTATCTCTTTTAAATTCGAGAAATATTTACTAAAAATAAAATAATTAATAAACTCTGATACACAAGATACATTAAATTAAAATTACTTTTATAAAATTTTATTTTCATTATATTTCAAAATTCTTTCACAATACTAATTTACTATAAATTAAGAAATTTTTTCTTTAAAAATACTATAACCCCCATTATGTATTATCAAATTAAAAATTCTTTTATTAATTTATTTTTAATTATTAATTATTAAATTTTCAAATTAATTAATTATTTAATATCTTTTCAATGTAAATGAAATACTTTATCAAGCTCTAATTTGTTCTTTCTAGAAACACTTTCCAGTACCTCTACTTTGTTACGACTTATTTCAATTTATTAATGAAAGCGACGGGCAATATGTACATATTTTAATTATTAATCATTTTAAAAAATTAAATAAAATTACATTTAAATCCACTTTCAATTTATTTTTACAAAATTATATCCATTATAAATAAATTTATTGTAATCCATTATATTCTTTATTATAAACTGCATCTTGATCTGATTTAATTTTTTATTTAAATTTTTAAATATTATTTATTATTAAAAAATATTTTTTTAACAACGATATACAAATTATATAAATAAAGTAAATTTATTCGTGGATTATCAATTATTAAACAGATTCCTCTAAATGAACTAAAATACCGCCAAATTATTTAAGTTTCATTAAATAATTAATTACTATTTTAGTATTTTAATTTAAATTTTTAATAATAGGGTATCTAATCCTAGTTTATAATAAAAAATTTATTAAATCATAAATATTAATATAAATTTTAATTAAATTAAAATTTCACTTAATAATTTAAAATTTTAATTATTATGAATTTTATTAATTAATTACTAATAAAATTTAATTTAACTTTTGTGTAACCGCAACTGCTGGCACAAAATTTGTTATTAATTTTAATATTACTAAATCTTAATTTCTTAAATTTTTAATATTAATTACTACAATAAAATAATTAATTATTTTTAAAATAATAAAAAATTAACACTAATATTTATATGTAAAATAAATTATTAATAAAATCTTTAAACCATAAAAAATTTATCTATATATGAAATTTTTTAAATAGATTTTTTTTTTTTTTTTTTTATATTAATAATTTATATATATATTATTGATTTATTATTATTAAATACCGATTTTAATATTCTCTTTATTTTTTTTTTCATAATATCAATATTAAAAATTACATTTGATTATAAATCAATATATATTCATTAAAATATATAATATATTAATATATATAATATTAATTCTTTTAGTTTAATTATTATATTATAAAGATAATTTAACATTAAATTTTTAATATATATATATAAATAAATTAAAAATATTTTTCTCTTTATCTTAATTTTAAACCGTAGTAAATAAATTCACATATAGAAAAAAA